TTTCCAGACATTTGTAATTCGTGGTCTAATCAGACAACATATTGCTTCCAATATAGGTATTGCTAAAAGTAAAATTAGAGAAAAAGAACCGATTGTATGGGAAATACTTCAAGAAGTTATGCAGGGACATCCTGTATTGCTGAATAGAGCACCCACCCTGCATAGATTAGGAATGCAGGCATTCCAACCTATTTTAGTGGAGGGACGCGCTATTTGTTTACACCCATTAGTTTGTAAGGGCTTTAATGCAGACTTTGACGGGGATCAAATGGCCGTTCATGTACCTTTATCCTTGGAAGCTCAAGCCGAGGCCCGTTTACTTATGTTTTCTCATATGAATCTTTTGTCTCCAGCTATTGGGGACCCCATTTCCGTACCAACTCAAGATATGCTTATTGGACTCTATGTATTAACGATTGGGAACCGTCGAGGTATTCGTGCAAATAGGTATAATACATGGAATTGCAGAAACTATCAAAATAAAATAGTTGACAATAATAACTATAAATATACGAAAGAAAAAGAACTCTATTTTTCTAGTTCTTATGATGCACTTGGGGCTTATCGTCGAAAACGAATCAATTTAGATAGTCCTTTGTGGCTCCGATGGCGATTAGACCAACGTGTCATTGGTTCAAAGGAAGTTCCCATTGAAGTTCAATATGAATCCTTGGGTACCTATCATGAGATTTATGGGAACTATCTAATAGTAAGAAGCATAAAAAAAGAAATCTGTTGTATATATATTCGAACTACTGTTGGTCATATTTCTTTTTATCGAGAAATAGAAGAAGCCATACAGGGGTTTTGTCGGGCCTACTCATATACCAGCTAAACTAAAACTAAATAATTATGTGATATCCATGAAAGTTTTAGTCTCTTCGATTTAATTGGTATCATAATTCTGGAAATTTATACGTGAATCAAGATTGAGGAAAGGAAGTTTTCAAATCACTGACTTAGACCCATTGTCGAATCCCACTCAGCAGAATACGGAGGTAGTACTTATGGCAGAACGGGCCAATCTGGTCTTTCACAATAAAGTGATAGATGGAGCTGCCATGAAACGACTTATTAGCAGATTAATAGATCACTTTGGAATGGCATATACATCACACATCCTGGATCAAGTGAAAACTCTAGGTTTCCAACAAGCCACTGCTACATCTATTTCCTTAGGAATTGATGATCTTTTAACAATACCTTCTAAGGGATGGTTAGTCCAAGATGCTGAACAACAAAGTTTGATTTTGGAAAAACATCATCATTATGGGAATGTACACGCAGTAGAAAAATTACGTCAATCCATTGAGATATGGTATGCTACGAGCGAATATTTGAGACAAGAAATGAATCCTAATTTTCGAATGACCAATCCCTCTAATCCAGTCTATTTAATGTCCTTTTCAGGAGCTAGAGGAAATGCATCTCAGGTACACCAATTAGTAGGAATGAGAGGATTAATGTCGGACCCGCAAGGACAAATGATTGATTTACCCATTCAAAGCAACTTACGCGAGGGACTTTCTTTAACGGAATATATAATTTCCTGTTATGGAGCCCGTAAAGGGGTTGTAGATACTGCTGTACGAACATCAGATGCCGGATACCTCACACGTAGACTTGTTGAAGTAGTTCAACACATTATTGTACGTAGAACGGATTGTGGTACTATTCGAGGTATTTCCGTGAGTCCTCAAAACGGGATGACCGAAAGAATTTTTATCCAAACACTAATGGGTCGCGTATTAGCGGACGATATATATATGGGCCCCCGGTGCATTGCCGCTCGGAATCAAGATATTGGGATTGGACTTATCAATCGATTCATAACTTTTCAAGCACGACCAATATATATTCGAACCCCTTTTACTTGCAGAAGTACATCTTGGATCTGCCAATTATGTTATGGCCGGAGTCCCACTCATGGCCATCTGGTCGAATTGGGGGAAGCCGTAGGTATTATAGCGGGCCAATCAATTGGAGAACCGGGTACTCAATTAACGTTAAGAACTTTTCATACCGGTGGAGTATTTACGGGCGGTACTGCTGAACATGTACGAGCTCCCTATAATGGAAAAATAAAATTCAATGAGGATTTGGTTCATCCCACACGTACTCGTCACGGGCATCCTGCTTTTCTATGTTCTATAGACTTATATGTAACTATTGAAAGTCAGGATATTCTACATAATGTGAATATTCCACCAAAAAGTTTGATTTTAGTTCAAAACGATCAATATGTAGAATCAGAACAAGTGATTGCTGAAATTCGCGCCGGAGCATCCACTTTGAATTTTAAAGAAAGGGTCCGAAAACATATTTATTCTGAATCAGAAGGAGAAATGCACTGGAGTACCAATGTCTACCATGCACCTGAATATACATATGGTAATGTTCATCTATTACCAAAAACAAGTCATTTATGGATATTAGCAGTAAATACGTGCAGATCCAGTATAGTGTCTTTTTCGCTCCACAAGGATCAAGATCAAATCAATGCTCATTTTTTATCTGTCGAAGAAAAATATATCTCTGATCCCTCAATGACTAATGGTCGAGTTGGACATAAATTGTCTAGTTCAGACCCCTCTTATGAAAAAAAGAAAAAGAGTGGGGTTTTTGATTATTCAAGATCTGATCAAATCATATCTAAGGGGCAGTGGAATTTCATATATCCCTCTCTTTCCCAAGAAAATTCTGATTTATTGGGGAAGAGTCGAAGAAATAGATTCATAATTCCATTACAATATTCTGATAAAGAGCGAGAGAAAGAATTAATACCTTGTTTTGGTATTTCGATTGAAATACCCAGAAATGGTATTTTACGTAGAAATAGTATTCTTGCTTATTGCGACGATTCCCGATACAGAAGAAGCAGCTCGGGAATCATTAAATATGGTACCGTAGAGGTGGATTCAATTTCCAAAAAGGAGGATTTGATTGAGTATCGAGGAACAAAAGAATTTAATCCGAAATACCAAATGGTAGATCGGTTTTTTTTCATTCCCGAAGAAGTACATATCTTACCCGGATCCTCGCTCATAATGGTCCTAAACAATAGTATTATTGGAGTCGATACGCAAATAACTTTAAATATAAGAAGTCGAGTAAGCGGATTGGTACGAGTGGAGAGAAAAAAAAAAAGTATTGAACTTAAAATTTTTTCTGGGAATATCCATTTCCCTGGGGAGACAGATAAGATATCCAGGCACAGTGGCATTTTAATACCTCCAGGAGCGGGAAAAAAAGATTCTAAGGAATCTAAAAAATTGAAAAATTGGATCTATGTCCAACGGATTACACCTACCAAGAAAAAATATTTTGTTTTGGTTCGGCCCGTAGTCACATATAAAATAGCTGATGGGATCAATTTAGCAACATTTTTCCCGCAGGATCCCTTGCGAGAAAGGGATAATGTCCAACTTAGAGTTGTCAATTATATCCTTTATGGAAATGGCAAGCCAATTCGAGGAATTTATCACACAAGTATTCAATTAGTTCGCACTTGCTTAGTATTGAATTTGGGTCAAGAGAGAAATGGTTCTATAGAAGAGATTCATGCTTCCTTTGTTGAAATAAGGACAAACGATCTGATTCGCGATTTCATAAAAATTGAGTTAGTCCAACCCCCTTTTTCATATATTGTAAAAAGGAAGGATACGGCGGGTTCGGGGTTTCTTTGTAATAATGGATTAGATTGTACCAATATCAATCCTTTTTATTCCAAGGCGAAGATTCAGCCACTTATCCAATATAAGGAAACTTCTGATACTGGTATTGGTACGTTGTTGAATCGAAATAAGGAATGCCAATCTTTGATAATTTTGTCATCATCCAACTGTTCTCGAATCGGCTCATTCAACGGTTCGAAATATAACAATGTAACAAAAGAACCAATTAAAAAAGATCTCACAATTCCAATTAGAAATTTGTTGGGCCCTTTGGGTATTACTGTACCTAAAATCACGAATTTTTATTCATCTTACCATTTAATAACTTATAATCAGATATTGGTAAAGAAATATTTACTACTTGACAATTTTAAACAAACTTTCCAAGTACTTAAATATTGTTTAATGGACGAAAATAGGAAGATTTATAATCCCGATCCACGCAATAACATCATTTTGAATCCATTGGATTTGAATTGGCACTTTTTACATCATGATTATTGTGAGGAATCACCCCCAATAATTATTCTTGGACAGTTTATTTGTGAAAATGTATGTTTATTCAAATACGGACCACACATAAAATCAGGTCAAGTTCTAATTGTTCATGCGGACTATTTAGTAATAAGATCCGCTAAACCTTATTTGATCACCCCAGGAACAACTGTTCATGGTCATTATGGGGAAATCCTTTACGAAGGAGATACATTAGTTACGTTTATATATGAAAAATCGAGATCTGGTGACATAACGCAGGGTCTTCCAAAAGTGGAACAAGTCTTAGAAGTGCGTTCGATTGATTCAATATCAATGAATCTCGAAAAGAGGGTTAAGGGTTGGAATGAACGTATACCAAGAATTCTTGGAATCCCTTGGGGGTTCTTGATTGGTGCTGAGCTGACCATAGCCCAAAGTCGTATTTCTTTGGTTAATAAGATCCAAGAGGTTTATCGATCCCAGGGGGTACAGATCCATAATAGACATATAGAGATTATTGTACGTCAAATAACATCCAAAGTGTTGGTTTCAGAAGATGGAATGTCTAATGTTTTTTCACCGGGAGAACTAATCGGGTTGTTGCGAGCGGAACGAGCAGGGCGTGCTCTGGATGAAACAATCTGTTATCGGGCAATCTTATTAGGAATAACTAGAGCATCTTTGAATACTCAAAGTTTCATATCCGAAGCTAGTTTTCAAGAAACTGCTCGAGTTTTAGCAAAAGCTGCTCTACGAGGTCGTATTGATTGGTTGAAAGGTCTGAAAGAAAATGTTGTTCTGGGGGGAATTATACCTGCCGGCACTGGATTCCAAAAATTAGTACACCGCTCAAAGCAACAAAGGAGCATTCATTTGGAAATCAAAAAGAAGAATTTATTCAAGGGAAAGATGAGAGATATTTTGTTCCATCATAGAGAATTAGTTTGTTCTTGTGTCCAAAACAATTTCTATGATACATCAGAACTATTATTTACACAATTTAATGATTCCTAAAAAGAGATTCATTCTTTTATTATTTTTTGATTGATTTTGTGTTATTTGGTAATAAAGATTATAACGAATTAATTAAATTCTAACAAATTAAAAAGAAGAATTAATGGTTTGGATCGTATATCAGCGGTCAATCCTCGGTAGAAGGTTCCGTCGGAACATTTATTTATTTCAGACTACCTCGTCTCTTTGTTTTTTCTGAAAACTTAAAAAAAGCAAACAACCAAGAGGAAGTGTGAGGAAAAATGACAAGAAGATATTGGAACATCAATTTGGAAGAGATGATGGAAGCGGGAGTTCATTTTGGTCATGGTACTAGGAAATGGAATCCTAAGATGGCACCTTATATTTCCGCAAAGCGTAAGGGTATTCATATTACAAATCTTACTAGAACTGCTCGTTTTTTATCAGAAGCCTGTGATTTAGTTTTTGATGCGGCAAGTAGAGGAAAACATTTTTTAATAGTTGGTACCAAAAATAAAGCAGCTGACTTAGTAGCATCAGCTGCAAGAAGGGCTCGGTGTCATTATGTTAATAAAAAATGGCTCGGTGGTATGTTAACGAATTGGTCCACTACAGAAACGAGACTTCATAAGTTCAGGGACTTAAGAGCGGAGCAAAAAATGGGTAAATTCAACCGTCTCCCAAAAAGAGATGCAGCAATGTTGAAGAGACAATTATCTACTTTGCAAACATATTTAGGCGGGATCAAATATATGACGGAGTTACCTGATATTGTAATTATTATTGATCAGCAAGAAGAATATACAGCTCTTCGAGAATGTATTATTTTGGGGATTCCGACGATTTGTTTAATCGATACAAATTGTGATCCCGATCTTGCGGATATTTCGATCCCAGCCAACGATGACGCTATAGCCTCAATACGGTTGATTCTTAACAAATTAGTATCCGCAATTTGTGAAGGTAGTTCTAGCTATATAAGAAATCGTTCATTATGATTAATAATAAAGATAAGTCAATTACTTTGAGAACCTCATAGATTTATTGGATTGGTTATTATTCCTATATTTCAATGAAAGAATAAAAAGTACTGGGTATATTATGTCATTATTTGGTATCCTAAATATACCATGTATTATTAAAATGGGTGAGTTGAGAAATAGATGAGACGGTTGAATCAAAATAATTCCCTTTTTTTAAGTTCGATTTATGTCGGAGGACAATATGAATGTTATACCATGTTCCATTAACACACTCAAAGGATTATACGATATATCGGGTGTAGAAGTAGGCCAACATTTATATTGGCAAATAGGGGGTTTACAAGTACATGCTCAAGTACTTATCACTTCATGGGTCGTAATTGCTATCTTATTAGGTTCGGTCACTATAGCTGTTCGGAATCCACAAACCATTCCGACCGACGGTCAAAATTTCTTCGAATATGTCCTTGAATTCATTCGAGACTTAAGCAAAACTCAGATTGGGGAAGAATATGGTCCTTGGGTTCCCTTTATTGGAACTATGTTCCTATTTATTTTTGTTTCTAACTGGTCAGGCGCCCTTTTACCTTGGAAACTCATAGAGTTACCCCACGGAGAGTTAGCTGCGCCAACGAATGATATAAATACTACTGTTGCTTTAGCTTTACCCACGTCAGTGGCATATTTCTATGCGGGTCTTACCAAAAAAGGATTGAGTTATTTCGGGAAATATATTCAACCAACTCCAATACTTTTACCAATTAACATTTTAGAAGATTTCACAAAACCTTTATCACTTAGTTTTCGACTTTTTGGAAATATATTAGCTGATGAATTAGTAGTTGTTGTTCTTGTTTCTTTAGTACCTTCGGTAGTTCCTATACCTGTCATGTTTCTTGGATTATTTACAAGTGGTATTCAAGCTCTTATTTTTGCAACTTTAGCTGCGGCTTATATAGGTGAATCCATGGAGGGTCATCATTGATTAGCTTTCGAAATCCTTTTTTTTTTTATTTTGTTAAGTTTATCCCAATTTATGATAGTTCAATATAATGATAATAAACTTGGTTGGTAAATATAATAGATGCAAATATAGATGTATATATGATCTAGAGCCGTAGCAGAAAAGATGTACGATATTTTTTAATTGTAAAAAAAAATCTTAGGAAAAAGATATAAAAGATATTTTTCCTAAGATTTTGATTCATTTATTGTTACCTGTCCGATTGATATTTTATTTCTATTTGTTAGTTGTTCGGTCAATTTCAATATTACAATTTATAATTTAAATAATGATTGTTATCTGTTTTCGGCGTGCTATTAAAAAAAGAATAGATTAGGTGGGTTAAACTAAGCATATTAATACCTTATTTATATATAGATAATTCTAGATCCCACGTATGTTTCAAAGAAGAATTCTAAAATTAGGACTCAATGTAATATGAAATAGGAATGGTTTACGGTATGGAAGAAATAAATGTATATGTGATATTAGATATTCACTAGTTATATAGCATACCCATATTATTTCCTATCTCACTGCATTTAGATTTCGATAGAAGTCCTTTTCTTTTATTTCGTCTGTGATTATGCATTCCTTGAATAAATGGATCAATTCAAGGACATAGAATAGTAAAGAACGAAGAATTGAATGAAAAAAGGTTTGAAAAAAATGCAATAACTAGAATTATATTCATATGGATTTATAGAAAAAATTCCATCATGGATAGTAACTAAAAACAAGATATCGAAATAGTTCTGATGATTCAGTAAGATTATCATTTCTTGGGGTTTTAGTTATTTCGACCAGATTAATATATTTTAGTGATATTTAGTGATAAAAAAATAAATAATAATTCATTGGTTGATTGTATCATTAACCATTTCTTTTTTTTGTGCGAGGAACTTAGTTTACTATGAATCCACTGATTTCTGCCGCTTCCGTTATTGCTGCTGGATTAGCCGTAGGGCTTGCTTCTATTGGACCTGGAGTTGGTCAAGGTACTGCTGCAGGACAAGCTGTAGAAGGTATTGCGAGACAGCCAGAAGCAGAAGGTAAAATACGAGGTACTTTATTACTAAGTCTGGCTTTCATGGAAGCTTTAACAATTTACGGGTTGGTCGTGGCATTAGCACTTTTATTTGCGAATCCTTTTGTTTAATTTAATACTAGAAATAAGAAAAAAAAGTATGTTACGTACTTTTTTTCTTATTTTATTAACTTAGACTTGTCGTTTTGATTCTTCGAATTATATCAAGACTTTACTCTTACAATTACTTATTCGTTGAAACAATACCCTCGGGAAGGACTGATTTGAGGATGAGGAATTAGCGGATCCGCTCGCTTTCTTCCTTCCCGTTCTTAGTACAATGAAAAAAAAATCCTTTTTCTTTTTAGCAAAGATTGCAACAAATACAAATAAGGTATTTGACGATTGATGTAAGACCCGCGACCTAACCCAATAAGATACTTATATTATATTGATTGGTCAAAACTTAAAAATAATAAAATAAATAAGAAGTCAATAAAAAAAAGAGGTCGAAGTAATACAAAAAGAACTCTATTTTTTGTTAGTCCTATCTATAAGAGGAGAACATATGAAAAATGTAACCGATTCTTTCGTTTCCTTGGGCCATTGGCCATCCGCCGGGAGTTTTGGGTTTAATACCGATATTTTAGCAACAAATCCAATAAATCTAAGCGTAGTGCTTGGTGTGTTGATTTATTTTGGAAAGGGAGTGTGTGCGAGTTGTGTATTTCAAGAATGGGTTGGATGCAACCAACTGCACTTTATTTTTTATGTTAAATGATTTTCTTTATAAATGGTATAATTTAGAAAAGAAAAATAGTATATATAAATAACAAATAAAGGTGCGGATCCCGACGAATTACTTATGAATAAATTAATAAATCATATGTAAGAACCATAGCATTTCGTGATTTATTGGTAAATTCACTTTGATTCTCTATCAACCAATAATTTGGGACCATGAACATGGTTAAAACTAAACTGTTTGAAGTCCAGGCATAACGGGGTACTCTTTCTACCACTATGTTAGTACAAAAAAAGGTTTAAAATTTCAATCAAAATAAATAGTTGGTAATTTATCCGATATAGAACACTCATATGGATAAAATCGTTTGAACCGTTTCCTACAAAAAAAGGAATATACTTTGCTTTTTTTCATACAATGCTGAACGGACAACCTACGTATAAAATAAGAATTTTTGGATTTGAATAAATAATTAATAAATCAATAAAATTAAGAAAAAATAAGAAAGAAATAAAAAATAAAGAAACAACTTTACTGACAATTACGGATTTTTTGTCTGGTCAGAAGAGTTCTCGAAATAGTCTGGTCTTGTATAAATTTCGATATCTTTCTTTATTCGATATCTTTAAAAATACAAACAGAAAAGAGAGAACAGGCTCATTACATTAAAAAAATATATATATATGGGAATGCCTATAAATTAAATAGTTGAGCGTGAGAGCCAAATGAATCGAAAGATTCATGTTTGGTTCGGGAGGAGATTATGTAAGTTGTGAAATTAATGGTAAGAAAATCTACTTTCATTAACTGATTTATTAGATAATCGAAAACAGAGGATTTTGAGTACTATTCGAAATTCAGAAGAATTACGTAGAAGCGCCATTGAGCAGCTTGAAAAAGCCCGAGACCGCTTACGTAAAGTGGAAACAGAAGCGGATGAATATCGAGTGAATGGATATTCTGAGATAGAACGAGAAAAAGCGAATTTGATTAATGCTACTTCTGATAGTTTGGAACGATTAGAAAATTACAAAAATGAAACCCTTCGTTTTGAACAACAAAGAGCCATTAATCAGGTCCGACAACGAGTTTTTCAACAAGCCTTAGAGGGGGCTC